CATGTAGAGCAGGACTCTCTCTTTATTCTCGTCCGATTAATTCGTTTTTCAAAAGATCTATCAGACTCTAGAATCAATGATTTGATCATTAAATATTTGATTCTTCCTTCAACTTCGGTTGAAATAGATTCACAATATAACTTTCCATTTTTTCATATAATATATATATAAATAAAAATAAATAAAATAATGGATTCCGGTCGTGATTAATCCTTTAATATGTTAGTATGTATACGTACGTATTGGGTATATAGAACTCCCCTTTTCATGATTTCGATGTGGTTTTCCAACTACCAACATAACGTAGTCAATTCCATTCGTTAGAACAGCTTCCATTGAGTCTCTGCACCTATCCTTTTTGATTTTTGATTCTAGTTTGTTTTGTTTTTTTATAAACCAAAGTTTATAAAAAAACAAAACAAATAAAGATTTGGCTCAGGATTGCCCATTTCAAATTCCAGGGTTTCTCTGAATTTGGAAGTTATCACTTAGCAGGTTTCCATGCCAAGGCTCAATTCAATCAAGTCCGTAGCGTCTACCAATTTCGCCATATCCCCCCTTGAGACCAGGATCCGGTTATAATTCTATCTACTTCTTTGATTTATATTTGAACCGTTGAATTCATTAGATAATGATTCTTATATCGAAAAAAAGTGTATACTCCTATTTTTTTTGCCATCTTCTATTATTATATATTTATTAGATAAACTAGATTTCTTTCAATCAGAAATGATTCTATCATTGATGTATCTACAATTCAATATGGATATATATATCTCACATATATATGTTTCCCCTCTCTTTCATTTTTCTGTCATGATTGACAATACTGGAACGGTCGATATTCGTTCTTTCTTATCCCCTAATGAAACCAGAAGAATAGGATTTGGATTGTATCTTTATTCTTATCTTATCCTTTCCTTTTCTAAGGGCCGATCGGATAGTTAATATAGTTTGCTACAACTCCAAAAAAGAAATAATTAGATTTTTTTTAGTCATAATTTCAAATTTGATATTATCATTATATTTTATATATTAAATATTAATATTTAATTAATAATAAAAAAAAATGGAATATCCACGATGGTATAATCCAAATTCTAATTAATCATATATTTGAAAATTGGTTATATGATTTATTACTTTTCTACTAACTATAGAACCATATCATCGTTAAATTAACAATTAAATTAAGAATACTGAACTATATATTAACGTATTATATCTAGTTATAGTAATTGTATTATAGTGCTAATTAAAGTGCTAATTAAAGTTAATTTAATAAATTTGAGTAAGAAATGGAATTCTTACTAGTTAATAGCTAACTAAGCTCAGGTAGTTTAGTGTATTTCTATACATTATATTCTGTTATATGAGCCCGCTTAGCTCAGAGGTTAGAGCATCGCATTTGTAATGCGATGGTCATCGGTTCGACTCCGATAGCCGGCTTTTTTCTCTATCTATTTTTTCCATGATTGATAATCTACCCTCTCCTTTTCTCCAAATGTTGGTCGCCAATCCGATCTATTATCTCGTGATAACTTGTAATTACAAATACAAAATGAATTGGAGGAATTAGATTTCTATAAAACAAATCAGAAGACAGAGTCTAAATTTCTTATATATACATTTTCCATATACAAAAAATCCGAATATTGATACAATTTATTTCATTCTACTTTGTTTGTAGTACTTCAATGTTTGTAGTACTTCAATAGATTTAGCTTTACTTTGTTTATCCTTTAGTTCAGTCTTAATTTAGACTTATTCTGTAATATGAAATGTCAATAAAATAAGAAAAAAAAGTAAAGGAGTCTTTATTTTATGTCTCGTTACCGAGGACCTCGTTTCAAAAAAATACGCCGTCTGGGGGCTTTACCGGGACTAACTAGTAAAAGGCCTAGATCCGGAAGTGATTTTAAAAACCAATCACGTTTTGGGAAAAAATCCCAATATCGTATTCGTCTAGAAGAAAAACAGAAATTGCGTTTTCATTATGGTCTTACAGAACAACAATTACTTAGATATGTACATATTGCTGGAAAAGCCAAAGGGTCAACAGATCAGGTTTTATTACAACTACTTGAGATGCGTTTGGATAACATACTTTTTCGATTGGGTATGGCTTCAACCATTCCTGCAGCCAGGCAATTAGTTAACCATAGACATATTTTAGTTAATGGTCGTATAGTGGATATACCAAGTTATCGTTGCAAACCCAAAGATATTATTACTACCAAAGATAAACAAAGATCGAAAGTTCTGATTCAAAATTCTATTGAATCGTCCCCCCCTGAGGAATTGCCAAAACATTTGACTATTGACTCATTCCAATATAAAGGATTAGTAAATCAAATAATAGACAGTAAATTGATTGGTTTGAAAATAAATGAGTTGTTAGTCGTAGAATATTATTCCCGTCAGACTTGAACCTAACGAAAATTAAGAAGGAAAGATTCAGACAATTTTATTCCCTTTTCACTGAAGTAAAATAAATAGATCTAAGGGCTTTAATCCGCATTTTCCCATTTACGTATTACAAATGGATCAACAGTAGGATTTTCCTTTTCGTTCTTTTCTTTCCGATAGTTGCATTTTACGTATCAAATCAAAGTAATGTAATTAGGAATAGAGAATCTCTATCAAATGAGAGTCTTGGGTTGGAATAAGGGTATCGATTGTTATTTGATATATTGTTGTGATGGATAATGTTGGTCAATTAACAGAAACGGAAAGAGAGGGATTCGAACCCTCGGTAAACAAAAGCCTACATAGCAGTTCCAATGCTACGCCTTGAACCACTCGGCCATCTCTCCTGCATAATATAATGTTATTATTGACCAGAAACCGAGTGAATAGCGAGTCATTCATATTATATTATTGCAATTCGAATGAAATCCAATCTGATTCAAATATTTCATATCTCTCCTTACCAAAAAGAATAATTTGTCAAAAAGAATAGTTTGAGTGTAGGATCCCCATCTTTTTTCGAATTAGTCTGGTTGTTTTTATGTTATTTTGTACTGTACAATTCCTGTGTTTGTGGGATCATTACCCTTCGGGGTAATGAAAAGAATTATAGAATGGATTGCTAATTAATTATGCCTAGATCTCAGATAAATAGAAATTTTATTGATAAGACCTCTTCAATTGTAGCCAATATCTTATTACGAATAATTCCGACAACTTCAGGAGAAAAAAAGGCATTTACTTATTACAGAGATGGTGCGATTTGATTCTTTTTTCTTGCTTTTTTAGCCCTCAGTCTTACGAAAAGGGGGCGTGGTTCGAGATGTAAAGAAACAAATTATTGAAATAAACCTACGCTTGATGAAGGTGAAGTTTGGATATAGAATAATTCCTTCTCTTGTGTATTCTCGAGAGATTCAACCTCAGATGCTTCAATTGTCGATTTTAGTATTGAGCGAAAGGGTACACCTATAGGTTATGTATTGCAGGTCAATCCTACTTCACTAGTACCTATAGGTGGCATAGGGAAAGAAGCACTACACCTAGGAATCAACAACATGAAAACTTTGTTTTAAATTCTCCTTTTCCGTATTGGTATCGGGACTAAGAAGAATGGTTAGGACAACAAACATCCATCTCGTTTGTACTTTGGATATCCATATAACCATCAAAGACCGTTAAAGTGACTAATTCCTGAAAATAGGGGGCGTTGAGCACAAAGAAATTGTTGGAGTTACTATTTCTATATAGAAATAGATTGGTGTTAAGAAAGGAAAAAACCTCTGGCAGGGAGGTTGGCTAGAAATTTCTTGTAAAAATACTAGCCCCTCTTAGTTCATAATGAGACTAGTAAATTTTGGATTGCATGGATTACTTAGTACTATGCACTAAAGGGAGGAGCCGTATGAAATGAAAATTTCACGTACAGTTTTGGAACGGAGATTCTTTGTATAAAATGAACGACCGTAACGGATGTCAGCTCAATCGGAAGGAAATTATGCGGAAGCTTTGCAAAATTATTATGAAGCTACACGATCAGAAATTGATCCCTATGATCGAAGTTATATACTCTATAACATAGGCCTTATACACACAAGCAACGGAGAGCATACAAAGGCTTTGGAATATTATTTCCAGGCAATAGAACGAAATCCATTCTTACCGCAAGCTTTTAATAATATGGCCGTGATCTGTCATTACGTGTGGCTATCTCCACTATAGAAAGAAGGAAAAAAAGATCAAATTAGCTAGTAAATGTTATAAAAAAGGCTTTCTACATATGCATCGTCCAAAGAAACGATTTTTCTCAGCTGTAGCAAGGAAAGAAACTTCACAAGAAACAAAAATATGAAGAAATGGGTACGCCTATATACTTTATTCTATGGATAAAGGATCAAATTGATAGATAAAGCACCGTAAAGATCAATTAACGAACTATTGAGTCAATACAATACTGCTTATTACTTATACTTATGTCATATCATAATATGGGAGGTAATCAACTTATGTAATAAAGTCGATCCATTAAGGTATAAGGTATTGAGCAGCGGTGTAGTGTTAGATCCCAAAGATAGTAAGTTTTTTTCTTATTTATGGAGGGAAAGTCTTTTTCAAAGATTCTATATAAATTTCATATATGAAAACGAGATAGTTCCCTTTCAGAAAAATCTAACATAATGAGATAGGGAGATATTTATGCTTCATTCTTCTGAAGGTGGGAAAAAAGAGAAAACTGATTTTTGATCAAAAAAAATGAGAGTTTGAAACTTATGTAATTAACTTCTTCGGCCTAATCCCCAAAAAGGGGGGATAATTTTCTTAAAAATAGAATTCTTTTCGTATAGATTAAAATATGATGCCAAAAGAATCAATTGCTGAGCCGTATGAGGTAGGAAACTCTCAAGTGCGGTTCTAAGGAAAGGAATTTACTTACCTATTCCGACCAGGGAGAACGGGCCATTCTACGAGGTGATTCTGAAATTGCAGAGGCTTGGTTCGACCAGGCTGCTGAGTATTGGAAACAGGCTATAGGGCTTACCCCAGGTAATTATATTGAAGCACATAATTGGTTGAAGATTACGAGACGTTTAGAATTCGAATAAGATCATTCTCTTTTTTCTTTTTAATTCATTAAAATGGGTTGTTGGATCCATTAATCAAATAAAATAGATCATATCCTATGATAAGATCCAATCAAGAATTTCATTATATCCCTCTTCCTTCTAAAATCATTATTGTATGGTATTTTATAGGATAAATGATACAGATACAGAAAGCTAATAAAGGATCCCATCGAATGACTAAATATCGAAATGGATCCTATTTGAATTCTTTTTTTATTTATTTTTTTTGTAATAAAGAATAAAGTAAGTAGATCTATTTATACATTCAGATAGAAATACACTAGACTAGGTTAAGTTGCACAAAAATAAATAGTTTTTTCGTACCCGTTCTGGGAAAAGATTTTATAAGATTTTAAAGGTCCGTTGGGCACCTACTCGTTATGTCATAATAGATCCGAACACTTGCCCCGGATCGACTTGGATATCCTAATTGCTCTAGTGAATAACTAAATAAAATAGATGGATGGGAGATAGGAAAAAGAGAGACTAATCATAAATAAAATATCCATCTTTTAGAGTAGAGGTTCGCTATAAATATGACTATTGGCAGGTCTCTTTGTATGTGTTATCCGGAAAGAGGAGGACTTAATGATTATTCGTTCACCGGAACCAGAAGTGAAAATTGTTGTAGATAGGGATCCCATAAAAACGTCTTTCGAGGAATGGGCCCGACCCGGCCATTTCTCAAGAACAATAGCAAAGGGCCCCGATACTACCACTTGGATCTGGAACCTACATGCCGATGCTCACGATTTCGATAGTCATACCAGTGATTTGGAAGAGATTTCTCGAAAAGTATTTAGTGCCCATTTCGGTCAACTCTCCATTATCTTTCTTTGGCTGAGCGGCATGTATTTCCATGGTGCCCGTTTTTCCAATTATGAAGCATGGCTAAGTGATCCTACTCATATTGCACCCAGTGCGCAGGTGGTTTGGCCAATAGTAGGTCAAGAAATATTGAATGGTGATGTGGGCGGGGGTTTCCGGGGAATACAAATAACCTCCGGTTTTTTTCAGATTTGGCGAGCATCTGGAATAACTAGTGAATTACAACTCTATTGTACCGCAATTGGTGGATTAGTCTTTGCATCGTTAATGCTTTTTGCCGGTTGGTTCCATTATCACAAAGCCGCCCCAAAATTGGCTTGGTTCCAAGATGTGGAATCTATGTTGAATCATCACTTAGCAGGGTTACTAGGGCTTGGGTCTCTTTCTTGGGCGGGGCACCAAATCCATGTATCTTTACCGATTAACCAATTTCTCGACGCTGGAGTTGATCCTAAAGAAATACCACTTCCTCATGAATTTATCTTGAATCGGGATCTTTTGGTTCAACTTTATCCCAGTTTTACCGAGGGAGCCACCCCTTTTTTCACCTTGAATTGGTCAAAATATGCAGAATTTCTGAGTTTTCGTGGGGGATTAGATCCAATAACAGGGGGTCTGTGGCTGAGCGATATAGCACACCATCATTTAGCTATTGCAATTCTTTTCCTGATCGCCGGTCATATGTATAGGACCAACTGGGGTATTGGTCATGGCCTTAAAGACATTTTAGAAGCCCATAAAGGTCCATTTACAGGACAGGGTCATAAGGGTCTTTATGAAATTCTAACAACATCATGGCATGCTCAATTATCTCTTAACCTGGCTATGTTAGGTTCTTTAACAATTGTTGTAGCTCACCATATGTATTCCATGCCACCCTATCCATACCTGGCTATTGACTATGGTACACAACTTTCCTTGTTCACACATCACATGTGGATCGGTGGATTTCTCATAGTTGGTGCTGCTGCACATGCAGCCATTTTTATGGTAAGAGACTACGATCCAACTACTCGATACAACGATCTATTAGATCGTGTCCTTAGGCACCGTGATGCAATCATATCACATCTTAATTGGGCATGTATATTTTTAGGCTTTCACAGTTTTGGCTTATATATTCATAACGATACCATGAGCGCTTTAGGTCGTCCCCAAGATATGTTTTCAGATACCGCTATACAATTACAACCCGTCTTTGCTCAATGGATACAAAACACCCATGCTTTAGCGCCGGGTGTAACAGCTCCTGGTGCAACAACAAGTACTAGCTTAACTTGGGGAGGTGATCAATTAGTAGCAGTAGGTGGCAAAGTAGCTTTGTTACCTATTCCATTAGGAACCGCAGATTTTTTGGTCCATCACATTCATGCATTTACAATCCATGTGACTGTATTGATACTACTGAAAGGCGTTCTATTTGCTCGCAGTTCCCGTTTGATACCTGATAAAGCAAATCTTGGTTTTCGTTTCCCCTGTGATGGGCCTGGAAGAGGAGGAACATGTCAAGTATCTGCCTGGGATCATATCTTCTTAGGTCTATTCTGGATGTACAATGCAATTTCGGTAGTAATTTTCC